ATGTATATCTTAGTTTTAACTGTCCCCCTTTTGGGGGCCTTAATTTCAGGTTTGTTTGGTAGAAAGCTAGGTGAAAGGGGTGCTGGAATTTTTACTTCAAGTTGTTTAATTATAAGTTTGTCGTGGTCTCTTTTGATTTTTTATGAAACTACATTAAACTCTTCAACTGCGTATATAAAACTATGGCGGTGGTTGGATTCAGATTTAGTAACTGTTTGGTTTGGCTTACAATTTGATGCTCTTTCTGCAACCATGTTACTTGTTGTTACCACCGTATCTGCTTTGGTTCATATTTTTTCTACCGCCTATATGGACGGTGATCCCCATGTCCCTCGATTTATGTCCTATCTCTCATTATTTACATTTTTTATGCTTTTATTAGTAACTAGCGATAATCTCCCACAACTTTTTATTGGTTGAGAAGGTGTAGGGTTGTGTTCCTATTTATTAATAAACTTTTGATTAACCAGAATTGAGGCAAATAAGGCAGGTATAAAGGCCATGTTGATTAATCGAGTGGGGGATATTGGGTTTGTCTTAGCTATGTTGGCAATTTGGGATCAATTTGGGTGCTTAGATTTTGCTTCTATTTTTAATACAGTGGCACTATCCCCCTCTAATAACACCACCCTAATATGTTTATTTTTATTTATAGGTGCTGTCGGTAAGTCTGCACAGCTAGGATTACACACTTGGTTACCGGATGCAATGGAAGGTTGGCGTTGGGCCGTCTTGTCTAAGTAATTAGCCTTGATTATAAATACACTATATGCTGAAAAGACCTAGCGGGTTAATCAGCCGGTAACAAAGTTAGAAGTTAGAGATACCACTTAATAAATTGGTTTATGAGGTGGTTGGGCTTATGCCTTTCTTCGCTGTTGGTACCTCCGAGACTTTATGTGAACCCACTTCGAATTTCATGAGAAAGCTTGTTTTCTTGATGATCGTTGAAACAATTCATTTAATCTTAAAAATTTTAATAATAGTTATTCCGTTACTTGTAGCAGTGGCTTATTTAACTTTGGCCGAACGGAAGGTTTTAGGATATATGCAAGCTAGGAAAGGGCCCAATGTAGTAGGTGTTTATGGGCTGTTACAACCTCTTGCTGATGGTATAAAACTATTTACTAAAGAATTGGTGATTCCTCACTACGCTAATTTGTTTATATATGTGGCGGCGCCAGTCTTATCATTTACTTTAGCCCTAATTGCTTGGGGAGTTATTCCTTATGATAAAGGGGTTGTTATAAGTGATCTGAAAATAGGAATTTTGTTTACATTGGCCGTCTCTTCCATTAGTGTTTATGCTATTTTGATGTCCGGTTGGGCAAGTCAGTCTAAGTATGCTTTTTTAGGAGCTATTAGGGCGGCCGCTCAGATGATTAGTTATGAAGTTTCAATTGGATTAATAATAATAACGGTCATCTTGTGTGTCGGTTCTTTGAATATAACTGAAATAGTGCTAGCTCAAAGTAGTGGTATTTGATTTTTCTTTCCCCTGTTCCCGGCGGCCATGATGTTTTTTGCTTCGGCGCTAGCCGAAACTAATCGAGCGCCTTTTGATTTAACAGAGGGGGAGTCTGAGTTAGTGTCGGGCTACAATGTAGAGTATGCATCTATGTCTTTTGCTTTATTTTTTCTGGCGGAATATGCTCATATAATATTGATGAGCTGTTTAACTACAATTTTATTTTTAGGAGGATGGCTCTCTCCTATTGTGTATTTAAAAGGTGGGCCGGCTTGGTTTGGCCTAAAAACCTCTTTTATAATTTTACTCTTTATTTGAGTAAGGGCCTCTTTCCCTAGAATGCGGTACGATCAATTAATGGCTTTACTATGAAAGTCCTACTTACCCCTAAGTTTGGCTTTTGTAATTTTAGTGGCCAGCCTTTTATTTGGGTTAAATGGGTTGCCTCCCAGCTAACTATGGATGTATACTGAGTTTTATGGTATTTTGGTTTTATTAATTTTCAGTGTAGTTCTTTCTGCGATTATTTCTGGCGCCTCTTATATTTTAGGGGAGAAACAGCCGGATCGAGAGAAAGTCTCGGCTTATGAATGTGGGTTTGATCCCTTTGGGGCCCCAGGACGGCCTTTTTCTATTCGGTTTTTCTTAATTGGCATTCTTTTTCTTATTTTTGATTTAGAAATTTCTTTCCTTTTTCCCTGGTGTGTTGTATACAATCAAATATCTCCCTTTGGTTATTGGACGATGGTCGTGTTTTTAGGCATTTTAACTTTAGGTTTGGTCTATGAGTGGTTAAAAGGTGGCTTAGAATGAGAGTAAGCCCCCTTTAGTTCATGATATGGGCCCTCTCACAAATTAAATTTATCGCCAAAAGGATAAGGCCCTTTTGGGGCCTTAGAGTGAGCAAGTTATAAAGTGGAAGAAAAAGTCCTATCCGCTATGAGAGTAGCGGTCCCACCATTAGTGGTGGTGTAACAATTACTTATACCAACTCCGGTGTCTGCTTTGATCCATGCTGCAACCATGGTGACAGCAGGTGTTTTTTTACTAATTAGATCGTCTCCCCTATTAGAGCAAGCCCCCATAGCTTTGATGGTCGTAACCATTGTTGGATCTCTTACGGCATTTATGGCCGCCACGGTTGGTTTGGTACAGAACGACCTTAAAAAAGTAATAGCTTATTCAACCTGTAGTCAATTAGGATACATGGTAATGGCTTGTGGGCTTTCCCAATATTCTATAAGTTTGTTTCATTTAATGAACCATGCTTTTTTTAAAGCTCTATTGTTCTTGAGTGCTGGGTCTGTGATTCATGCCTTAGCTGACGAGCAAGATATGAGAAAAATGGGGGGCCTTATTAGATCAATCCCCTTTACTTATACTATGATAGTTATTGGCTCTTTGTCTTTAATGGGCTTCCCCTTTTTAACGGGGTTTTATTCTAAAGATCTAATTTTAGAGTTAGCCTATGATCAATACTATTTAGCTTTTGCTCATTGGTTGGGGGTTTTCTCTGCCCTATTAACAGCCGTTTATTCTTTTCGATTAGTATATCTTACTTTTATATCAAATACCAATTCCAAAAAGGAAGTTTTTTCACATGCCCATGAGGGCTCTTGAAACCTAACCTTACCTCTAATAATATTAGCCTTAGGAAGTATTTTTGTAGGTTATTTAACCAAAGAGGTTATTTGGTCGTTTCAAATTACCCTTTCTCCTATTATTCCCACTTTTATTAAGCTATTGCCTGTAACCTTTAGCCTTTTGGGGGCTGGGGCGGCTATACTCCTTTATCATTACTCTTCACGAGCCTTTAATGCACCAGTCTCGCCGGTCGGCCTTGCTGGTTATACCTTTTTATATTCTGCTTGGCAATTTAATTATATTGTTAATCATTTTTTGGTTCAGAATGTGTGAAGGCTAGGTCATTTAATAACATTCCGAGCCCTGGATAAAGGGATATTGGAACTAATAGGCCCTAAAGGATTATCCCAATTCATAATCCGGCTCACCCAAGAGATAAGTAACTTGCAATCTGGTTTAGTTTATAATTACGCTTTAATAATTTTTATAACCATTGCCAGTTTTATGGTATTTAAATAAAATGAAAGAACTTTCTCCAACCTCCCCCTTTGAATATCACGTCTAAAGTTTTTAAGTTACCCCGGTCTCAGTTTATTTCCCGGGCAATTCGCCGAAGGATGGTATTAGATAAGTAGGAGGTTAGGTTAAGGTAGACCGTTAGCCTTCAAAGCTAAAAGTGTGGGTTCAAGTCCCGCCCCTCCTGCTTATTAAATAATAGGCCCGATCGGATCTTAGTTAATAAAATTTAAGATTGATGAATGAAACTCTTTTTTTAAGCATAATTATTTTATTATTAATCATTTATAGCGTAAAGAATCCTACTTTAAAAATATCCCTCCTAGTGTTGTTATTTATAAGTTATTGGGCGAGTATTGACTTTTTTCTTCCCTGGCAGAATGGGTTCTTAACTATTAATAATTGAGTTGCAACCACTAAAATGGTGATTCTTGTAGGTAGCTTATCTATTTTATTGATGGCCCCTCCTACCATGAGGGAGGGGGCTATTCCGGTCCTAATTTTAATGGTAGCCCTGGGAAGCATTCTTTTGGTTTCTGCGAGTAACTGGTTATCAGTTTATTTGGCTATTGAGCTTCCAACTCTTTCTCTTTTTATATTAGTAGCTCAAAAAAGGGGCTCTGGGTACAGTGTTGAAGCTGGGCTAAAATATTTTGTGTTAGGCGCGCTTTCCTCAGGCCTATTTTTGTTTGGGTGTGCTTTTTTATGCGGATTAACGGGAGGAACTAGTATTCCCTGTATAGATCTCGTGCTCAATCAAGAAGGTGCTCAAATTTTCCCCACTTCTGGTGTGGTAACTCCTATAGGAGGTCTATTAATTACAGGGGCCTTGTTGTTTAAGCTGTCTGCGGCTCCCTTCCATATGTGGGCGCCGGACGTATATGATGGTGCCCCTACTACTACTACCGCTTTATTAGCGACTGTGCCTAAAGTTGGGATATTTTCTATTTTAGTTTCGATTGGGCCGGTGGCTAATGTGCTGTTGATTGGGGTAATATTTTCAATGGTGGTGGGTGCCCTCGGTGCTTTGAATCAAACCAAAATTAAACGACTATTGGCTTACAGTGGAATTGCGCATATGGGTTTCGTTCTCTGGGGAATAGAGATTGGGACTTTTGAAAGTGTGCAAGCTAGTTTAATATATATGATTTTGTATGTCATTATGTCTATTTGTGCTTTTACTATCGTATTGGCTTTAGGAGGTCTAAAAAATCTAATTGTGGAATTCAGTGGTCTTTCGAGAAGAGAGCCGACTTTAGCCATAACATTGGCTTTAACTTTTCTTTCCATTGCTGGAATTCCTCCTCTAATTGGATTTTTTAGTAAATGATGGATTCTATTGTCTGGTATTACTTATCAGTATTACTTAGTTTCAATTTTAGCCGTAGTTTGCTCTGTGGTGGCTGGTGTTTATTATGTTAGAATAGTTAAAATTATTTATTTTCAAGCCGATTCCTTTTTCTTAGTGGGCCTTAAAACCCTTAGAGAAAAAAAAAGGCTAAACTTTAGGCGGTCTCTGTTGATTGGGGCCAGCTTGTATCCAATTGGATTTATGATAATTTCCCCGAATTTACTGTTACAATTAGCCCACTGGGCTACGGTGGGGCTATTCTAGAGGAGGTAGTTTGAAATTAGCACTTAATATTAAAAAATAAGTAAAATGGGTCCTTTGATTTTGGGGAATGTAGAAGGCGAGTGGCCCTTTTAATACATGCTAGTATGTAGCTACAATGATCTAAAGATCTAGTGGCAACTCATGCAGACAGGTGAGTAAACCCGGAATCCAAGGTGCTGGGCCGGAGTCTTATTAGGTAGAAGGTGGTGTAAAAGACCACCTTGCCGAAGATGGGCTGCTTGGTTGAAGCCACACTTTCACTGAAACAAGGGGAAGACTCACATAGAGGCAGCAGTAGAGAATCTTGTGCAATAAACGAAAGTATGACACAGAGAGGACACATTTAATTGAGCCCGTCAAATTAAGTGCCAGCCGACGCGGTTAAACTTAAGGGCTGGTCTTTATAAGTAAAAAGGCGTAAAGGATGTGTAGGCCAAGAAACGATCCAAGTAGGTAAATGGAATTTTTCTGGAGCGGTAGAATGTGAGGATAGAAAATAGAACCCCTAAGGTAAAAACTATTTACTACAAGGTAGGCTGAAACATGAGAGTGTGGGGAGCAAACAGGATTAGAGACCCTGGTAGTCCACACTGTGAACTTTGAAGATGATGCTTAGCAGACCCGAAAGGTAAAATCTTCCGCCTGAGTAGTACGATCGCAAGATTAAAATTCAAAAACTTTGGCTGTTCACTATTTCGATTAGAGGAGCGTGTAGTTTAATTCGATGGTCCGCGTGTTACCTTACCCCAACTTGAATCTGTGACCGGTATTGCATGGCCGTCGTAAGTTCGTGTATTAAGCTAGAAGGGACCCAACCCGGGCATTTGCCCGGAGGAAGTCAGGTCTTATGATCCGAATGTTGGGGGATTTTATGCGCTACATTTTCTTATATAATGAGAAACCTGGAAGGTGAATCTCTAAAGTAAGAGTTCGGAAGGTCGCTGTAAGACGACTGGAAGTTGGATTTAATAGTAATCGGAAAGTAGGGCGTTCCGGTGAATTGGTACAAGTGTTAGCACAAATTGCCCGTCACCTTTACTTAGAATGGTTATTCGGATGTCTTCGGTGATTATGAATGCCTACGAGGTAAAGCAAGTCGTAACATGGTGAGGGAAGGGGAACCTTCCCTTGTCCGGCCTTCTTTCTAAGAAAGGCTATAAAATCAATTCCCTTTATTCAGGGCGATGAAAAACTTATTAAATAATTGACTAATTATTAACCAATTTGGTTATGATTTGCCGGAGCCGTGACAATTAAGCTTACAAGATGCTGCCCACCCGGTGATGGAGGAGATAATTTTTTTTCATGATCAAGTTATGTTTATATTAATCATAATTATTACAACAGTAATGTGGTTGATTCTAAAAGCCCTAAGTGGTAAAGCTTACCATAGATATTTAGTTGATGGTACTTTATTAGAAATAATTTGGACTATAGTTCCGGCTGTGATTTTAGTTCTTATTGCGCTCCCTTCTTTAAAATTATTGTATTTAATGGATGAAGTTATGGACCCTGGTTTAACTATAAAAGCCATAGGCCATCAATGGTATTGGTCCTACGAGTATTCGGATTATCAAACAGAAACTTTGGAATTTGACTCCTACATGGTACCAACATCCGATTTAAATAAGGGCGACTTTAGACTATTAGAGGTAGATAATAGATTAGTTGTTCCTATTAATACACATGTCCGAGTTTTAGTGACTGGGGCCGATGTATTACACTCATTTGCAGTCCCGGCGCTTGCTGTTAAGATGGACGCAGTTCCAGGCCGCTTAAATCAAACTGGGTTTTTTATAAAAAGACCTGGAATTTTTTATGGCCAATGTTCTGAGATTTGTGGGGCTAATCACTCCTTTATGCCTATCGTAATTGAAGCGGTTTCTCTAGAAAAATATATCAATTGGGTATTACAAGGGGCCTAAAATAAAATAAAAGATGAGTCAATTAGCCTTAAAAAATTTAATTAAAAGAAAATGACTTAGTGTAATTATTATAAGTTATTTATTTTTTTTAGTTGTTAAATCGGGCGGCGATAATTTTATTTGTGTGAAAGTCACGCTTTTGGGTTTGGCTGTTCTATTAACGCATTATCCTTGGCTCTCTTTTAGTTTATTAATTATTTCTGTTTTAATGAATTTATTGAAGGGTTACTATTTACTAACTATATTTATTCTCTTTTTTCTTATAATGTTTAGGGTTGCTTTTTATAAAAAAGTTAAAGGTATTAGATGATTAATATTAGTCTATTGATCAGCCCTCATTTTAATGTGAACGGGAATGATAGTTATATTTTATTGGGGGGAAACATTTTTTAAGTTCCTTTCGTATAATCAAATTGGGCCTGAGCCCTTCGGCCTGTCGATGTCCTTTGAACAAAGCGAGGCGCTGGGCCTGCAGGAACTTTGAGATAATTCCCCCCCCTGAGCCCCTCGTCTTCGATAACCCTAATTTCGTTCACGGAGATTTAAATTTGCACAAGGGGCCTTGTCAAGTAAGTCCATAAGTACCGAGCTGAGTACTTGATTTATAAACTTTTCTTCAAGAGATGAAAAATTGATTAGGTTTAATTTTCCTTTTACTTTTTTTGGGAATAATTAACGTAATGAGAATTCCGAGAGATAATAATGTAAAATTAAAGAGAGCCGCTCTAGAATGATCTTTAGCAACCTTGACTGCCACTTTAATTTTATGGGCGGCCTTTGATTTGGAGGGCCAATTTCAAACCATAAATCAAACAGAGTGGATAGTCCCCCCGGCTTTAAATTTTAAATGGGGCCCCCTTTTTTTAGCTGTTGACGGAATTTCTTTATTTTTTTTAATTTTAACTGCGCTATTAATCCCAATATGTATTTTGATTAGTTGAAACTCAATAAAATTTTTATTAAAAGAATTTTTATTATGTCTTTTATTTTTAGAGGTTTTACTAATGGGAGTTTTTTCAGCGCTGGACTTGTTATTGTTTTATATATTATTTGAAGGAATATTAATCCCCATGTTCCTTTTGATCGGGGTGTGAGGCTCGAGAGAAGAAAAAGTACGAGCTTCTTATTATTTTTTCTTTTACACTTTTGTTGGGTCAGTCTTTATGCTTTTGGGGATATTTCAACTATACAGTAGTGTGGGTACAACCGACTATCAGGCCCTGTTAAACATAGAATTGCCCATTTCCACTCAAAAATGGATTTTTGCCGGGTTTTTCTTAAGTTTGGCAGTTAAAATCCCTCAGGTTCCATTCCATATTTGATTACCCCAAGCCCACGTGGAGGCCCCAGTTTCAGGCTCGGTTATTCTAGCCGGGATACTATTAAAGTTAGGGGGGTATGGGTTTTTAAGGTTTACTTGGCCACTTCTACCGGCGGCCACCGAATATTTTGCCCCCTTTGTTATTATGTTAAGTGTTATAGCAATAATTTATGGAAGCTTAACAACTTGCCGTCAAGTTGACTTAAAAAGACTTATTGCTTATTCTTCGGTGGCACACATGGGGCTTGTAACTTTAGGCTTATTTACTCATACGATTGAAGGATTAGTAGCGGCTGTTTTTATGATGTTGGCGCACGGCCTTGTGAGCTCAGCCCTTTTTATTGCTGTTACTTATTTATATGAGCGCCACCACACCCGCCTTATAAAGTACTATCGCGGAGTAACTTTTTCCATGCCCATCTTTGTTAGTGTATTTTTGGTTTTAACACTAACCAACATGGCTTTCCCGCTTAGTTGTAACTTTGTTGGAGAATTTTTTTCGTTGCTGGCTGCTTTTGAGTATAATTTAGTGATTGGTGTATTAGCTGCCACCGGGATGGTTTGGTCGGCTGCATATTCTCTTTATTTGTATAATCGTGTCAGCTTTGGGGCTGCCTCAAACTATCTTCTTTTTACAAGAGATTTAAACAGGCGTGAGCTTTTAGCCATATCTCCTTTGGTTATACTAATTTTCATTTTAGGAATTTTGCCTTCTCTAATCATCGATCCTATTAAAAATGCTATAATGTTTATCCCTGGAGGGGCTTAACCAAATGATTACGATGTGTTTTTTTACCTTATCATTTGGGACTGTTGCTTCTGGAATAATGGTTATATCTGCGCTTAATCCTGTCCACTCAGTCTTTTGGCTAGTAGTTGCCTTTACAAGTTCTGCAGCCCTCTTCATCTTATTGGGGGTAGATTTTATTGCTTTGATGTTTATAATAATATATGTGGGAGCAATAGCCATCCTATTTTTGTTTGTGATAATGATGTTAAATTTAACAGACTTTTCTCCAGCCTTTCGACAAGGGGGAGAGGCAGATATGACAAACTATGTTCCAATAGGACTGGCCGTTGGAACCCTTTTTTTTGAGGCCATCGCTTCAAGTTGGCTCATCATGGGCGGCCCTTATGTTTATAGAGGCCTATTGGGCGCGTGGGACCTAGCTAATCCTTGGTTTCTAAAAAAATATCATAATATTGAGGCAATTGGGCGAATATTGTACACCGATTGTTATTATCTTTTTATTTTAGCCAGTTTTATACTATTAGTGGCCATGGTTGGGGCAATAGTGCTTACCCAAGAGATTGGGATAGAAGTAGGCCCCACTGCTAAGAAACAAGACATCTTCTCTCAAACTAGTCGTGCTCAGGTCTAATTTAGACTAAGAAGAACATTTCAGTTAATGGTGCAATTAAGAAAACAAAATCCCATCTTATCCATTGTGAATGGATTAATTATTGATTTACCGGCCCCCGCCAATCTTAGTTATATGTGGAACTTCGGTTCTTTATTGGGGGTGTGTTTAGTTATACAAATTGCTACAGGTATATTTTTGGCAATGCATTATTGTGCAGATGTAAGTTTAGCTTTCGCCTCAGTGGACCATATTATGCGTGATGTTAATTATGGATTTTTATTAAGATACTTTCACGCCAATGGGGCCTCTATGTTTTTTTTATGTCTTTATATTCATGTTGGTCGAGGGCTATACTATGGAAGTTATGCTAGAGTTGAAACTTGGAATGTTGGTGTTGTTTTATTAATATTGACAATGGCAACGGCTTTCATTGGATACGTTTTACCTTGGGGACAAATGTCCTTTTGGGGCGCGACAGTTATTACTAATTTACTATCTGCAATTCCCTATGTGGGCACAGATATTGTTCAATGGGTGTGGGGAGGATTTAGTGTGTCTAATGCTACACTTAATCGCTTTTTCAGCCTTCATTACTTATTTCCTTTTCTTTTAGCGGCTTTAGCAGCCGTTCATTTAATTTGTTTACATGTTGATGGCTCGAATAACCCTATTGGGGTAAGATCGGACCTTGATAAAGTGTCCTTCCATGTTTATTACACATCAAAAGATTGGTATGGCATAGTGGCGTTCGCAGTGTTTTTTTGTTCTCTTGTGTACTTGGCCCCTAATTTATTAGGAGATCCTGAGAATTTTATTCAAGCTAATCCCTTGGTAACTCCAGTGCACATTCAACCAGAGTGGTATTTTTTATTTGCCTACGCTATATTACGTTCTATTCCTAATAAATTGGGAGGGGTAGTAGCCATGTTTGCTAGCCTTTTAGTATTATTTGTACTCCCCTGGCTTCACACTAGCCGATTTAGAGGATTAACCTTCCGGCCGTTAGGTCGAATTGCCTTTTGGTTTTTAATTGCAGATTTCTTATTGCTTACTTGGATAGGGTCTCAGCCTGTTGAAGAGCCCTTTATTCTGGTGGGACAATTGGCCTCTGTTTTTTATTTCTCTTACTTTTTAATATTATCCCCCTTATTAGGATATATTGAAAACCGCCTGCTATTTCCAAAGGGGGAGTGGTAGGTAATAAGGCTGGAACCATTTAATTAAGTTATTTTAGATTTTACTATTTATATTATTTACTTCTTTATTTTATGGGTTATTACTAATAGGATATGATAATAAGCGATAATTAGTGAATATTATCTTGCGAGCGGGGCCCCTCGACGTTGTGCATTTTTCCCCTTCTTAAATAATCTGAGACCCAGGTTTATCCTCTCGATCGCGGCTTTATCGAGAGTCGCGAGATAGAAGGATTAGAAGGGGATAGTGTTAACCAAGGTGCATTGAACCATTTTGAGGATGATTTTTTGGGGGCCCCATAAAAGGGGCCCTATCCACTCTCTTCTCAGGGTTAGTTTGTGGAAACGATGAATTTTGTCAAAATTTTTTACTTTTTAGTTAAAAGTGGCCCAGTTGGGGGCAACTCATGATCAAGAGATTTCGTAGAGTGGACTAATGGTAAGTCACCAGACTCATCATCTGGAGATGTAGGTTCAATTCCTGCCTCTACAATCAATTAAATTAAAAAGAGGAACGAATGGCAAGCTAGGGTGCACTAATAAGACGGAAAGCCCGAAAAGACGAGGGAGAAGTTTTGAACTCGGATATCTTCGCGGAAACGCAGAGAAATAAACTGGAAACTGAAACATCTAAGTACCAGAGCCGATTGGCACAGAGAAATCAAACGAGCTTCCGTGAGTAGCGGCGAGCGAAAGCGGAAAAGTCCTCAATGAGTTAGTAATGGAAGATAGGTGTCTACACATCTAAGACTAAATGTTAGTGCACACCGAAAGAGAGAGTACTGTGAAGGAAGGCTGAAAGAGACTTGAAAAGATCTTAAAATAAGTTCCCTTAAGCAGACATATTATGTCGTACCTTTTGTATAATGGGTTCGCAAGGAAAAATTTGGCAAACTTAAGTTTAGAGACGAAGGTGTAGTGAAATCAAGGGGGAATCTCCTCTTCAAGTCAAATTACCCGAAACCAAGTGACCTAGCCCTGGGTAGTTCAAAGGAACGAACCGTTGATTGTAGCAAAAATCTCGGATGACCTGTGGCTAGGGGTGAAAGACTAATCAAACTTGGAGATAGCTGGTTTTCTGCGAAAACTATTGAAGTAGTGCGTCCAAGTAACTTAATTTTATATGATAAAGCTCAATCGCTCGGAGAGCGATTAACTCTGAATGTAAAAAATTAAGGTGGATAGACAGACAGTGGGCGATAAGGTCAATTGTCAAAAGGGGTAAGCCCTAATCAGAAGTTAAAGCCACAGATCAAAGTTTTTTATCAAGTGTGAAAGGGATGTGGAATTTAGACAATGAGGAAGTAGGCTTGGAACCAGCCATCTTTGAAAGATGACGTAAAAGTTCACTCAAGAAATTCTTTTATCCCTAAAATTATGGTGGCTAAAGTTGAGCTGAAACTCTGAGAGCAAAGTATTATTTGCTCGGTAGCAGAACGAACTGTAATATTGGTTCGGCGAGAGCCCAACCATCAGAAGTGATAATGCGAACATGAGTAAAAAATCGTTGGATCACTCCCCCAAGGCTCCAATTATAAATTGGGTTATACAGCCCCTAAGATAGTAACCCTCTGGTTGCGTCAATGGGTCTTATAAAAAACGCACGAAGTGCCAGGAAAGATTTATAAATTTTTACTGTACTAGTCTAACGCAAGTGGGGTGAAGTGAGGAGAGAACTTCTCTTAAGGAACTCGGCAAAATTTGGGCTTCGACTGTTTACCAAAAACATAGCTCTCTGCTAAAGCTAAATGCTGAAGTATGGAGGGTGAGGCCTGCCCAATGGTTGTATCTAAAAGAGTTGGCTAAGGTCAACTTCATAAGGGCAATTGAATGGCCGCGGTAACACTGACCGTGATAATGTAGCGTAATCAATAGCCAATTAATTGTTGGCCGGTATGAATGGCGTCACGAAGGCCCCACTGTCTTAAGAGGACTCTCCATGAAATTGAATTCGTAGTGAAGATGCTACGTCCATATTGTAAGACGAAAAGACCCCATTGAGCTTTACTAAAGACTTGCATGGCTCAAAATAATTTGACTTAAATAAAGAGTTTAGATAATGTGGGACCCGTTTTCGGTTAATGAAACACCACTCTTTTATTTTAAGAGAGCTAACATTACAGGGATAGTGTAAGTTGGATAGTTTGGTTGGGGCGACCACCTTTTAAAAGGTAACGAAGGTGAGCTTAAGGTCCGTAGTTAATAGCCGGTGGCCTGACTGCAAGGGGGACGTCTCGAGCAGACACGTCCTTAGGGATGTGGACTATAGTGACCCGTCATCTTAGTGTGGAATAGTTGACGATCAACGAATAAAAGCTACCATGGGGATAACAGCGTTATATCGTTAGAGAGTTTTCATCGACGACGATGTTTGCGACCTCGATGTTGAATTGCGGCACCCTGGGGTGCAGCCGCCCCCAAGGGTTGGTCTGTTCGTCCATTAAAGCCGTACATGATTTGAGTTAAAAGCGTGGCAACACAGCTTGGTTTCTATCTACAATATGAAGAAACATCAATATAATTATCTTCTAGTACGAAAGGACCGAAGAATTAGCGATCCTCTTATTTTTACAAGTTACGATCGATCCATTGGCCCCCTAGTCCGAGGCCTCATAGTTAATCACTGATTGCCTCTTAAGTGTGAAAATTATATTGAACTGTTTGATGTAAAGTAAAATTATAATTATGCAGGAGCCCCGTTAAAAGGGGCCCCTTGGGTAAGAATTAAGAGTGCATAAACCTAGTTCTAAAGTAAGTAAATGAAATCTACTGTTTATCATCCTTATCATTTAGTAGACCCCAGTCCTTGGCCCTACATAGGAGCTTGCGGAGCTCTTTTTATAACTGTAGGTAGTGTCGTATATTTTCATTATAGCCAAAGTTGAGTTTTGTTAATGGGGGCCATAACCCTTGGTCTAACTATGTTAGTTTGATGGAGAGATGTTATAAGAGAGGCTACTTTTCAAGGTCTTCACACCATGGTTGTAAAACAAGGCTTAAAATATGGAATGCTTTTATTTATTCTTTCTGAAGTCTTGTTTTTCTTTTCCTTTTTTTGGGCTTTTTTTCATAGCAGCATAGCCCCCAACGTGGAGCTAGGTGCAGTTTGGCCGCCCCAAGGAATAAATCCATTAAATCCTTTTTCAGTGCCTCTTTTAAATACAGCTGTTCTATTAAGTTCGGGAGCCACCGTCACTTGGGCGCACCACGCTCTAATCAGTGGAAAAAAAACTGAGGCTATAAATGGTTTAACCGCGACTGTTATATTAGGTCTTATCTTTACGGCCTTACAAGCAATGGAGTATTATGAAGCCCCCTTCGCCATTTCAGATTCAGTTTATGGTTCTACTTTTTTTGTAGCTACGGGTTTTCATGGTTTGCATGTTATAATAGGAACAACGTTCTTAGCTGTTTGTTTAGTTAGGTTAATTTATCACCAGTTTACTCGTCATCATCATCTCGGCTTTGAAGCTGCCAGTTGGTATTGGCACTTCGTCGATGTGGTGTGGTTATTTTTATATATTTGTATATATTGGTGAGGAAGTTAATATAAATAATATTTATCTATCCAAGGCTATGTCTTGGCAGTTGTTTTTTTAGGTTTACCTTATTTTGAGTTATGAATAAATTTTTAACTCGTTGAGTATTTTCCACTAATCACAAAGATATCGGAACTTTATATTTAGTGTTTGGAATAGGATCCGGTATGATAGGCACAGCTTTAAGTATGTTAATAAGATTGGAGTTGTCTGCCCCTGGTACTATGTTAGGGGACGACCATCTTTATAATGTCATAGTGACGGCACACGCCTTTATTATGATTTTTTTCCTAGTAATGCCAGTAATGATAGGAGGGTTTGGTAATTGGTTAGTACCACTATATATTGGTGCCCCCGATATGGCCTTCCCACGACTAAACAATATTAGTTTTTGGTTACTTCCTCCTGCGCTTATACTATTATTAGGCTCTGCCTTTGTTGAGCAAGGAGTGGGGACTGGGTGGACAGTTTATCCTCCTCTTTCTGGTATTCAAACGCACTCGGGAGGGGCGGTCGACATGGCCATCTTTAGCCTTCATTTAGCGGGTGCGTCTTCTATATTAGGGGCAATGAATTTTATAACAACCATATTTAATATGAGAGCCCCGGGATTAACGATGGATAGACTCCCACTATTTGTGTGGTCCATTTTAATCACTGCCTTTTTATTATTACTTTCCCTACCAGTTTTAGCGGGTGGAATAACCATGCTTTTAACAGATAGGAATTTTAATACAACTTTCTTTGACCCAGCAGGGGGTGGAGACCCCATCTTATTCCAACATTTATTTTGGTTTTTTGGGCATCCGGAGGTTTATATTTTAATTCTTCCAGGATTTGGAATGGTATCTCAAATTATACCAACCTTTTCTGCTAAAAATCAAATTTTTGGATATTTAGGCATGGTATATGCCATGTTATCTATTGGAATATTAGGCTTTATTGTGTGGGCACATCACATGTTTACGGTAAATTTCAGCCGCCGAAGGCAGCAATGTCTTCGTTTATTATCTCGCTATATGCTGGAAAAACCCTTTTTAAAAATAGGTGCTCGTCTAAGGTTAAGGCAGCTAAAATCTTATTTTTATGGGGTTTACTAGCCGGAAATTAAAATTGGGATTAAATTGTTTACTACAACGACTCAAATTTTAAGATCCTCAGAGACTGCACGCGAGAAATCCTGACAATGGTTAATTGGGTTTATTGAAACCCAGGGCCGCTTAGGAATAGCTCGAAAACCTCATGGCGCGGAATGTCTTTCTCTTTCCATTTCTCGCCCTCTTAAAGACACCCAAATTCTCTATCACATAAAATGTTTATTAGGGCATGGCCATGTTAAACTTTCAATGGTTGGGAAATATTATGTTGCAAACAGGAAGGTCTTAGTTGATATTTGCCCGCTTGAATGTTCGAGTGGCGGAGCTTGGTTAACAGGATTAATGGATGGGAAAGGAGCCTTCCTTGTTTCTCTAAAACATAACCCTAAGACCCCAGAAAAAAAGGATATAAGTTTTTCCTTAGCCATATTACAGGCGGAGGGGTTTGCCTTAAGACCATTTTTTGATAAACTAGGGGGAAGCATAAGAAAAAATGAAAAGGATCACACTTTCATATGAGAGGTGAGAGAGAAAAAGGCTTTAATTCGAGCTATACGCCTTCTTAAAAAACATTCGTTACGAACAAAGAAACGGGTTGATTTTTTGAAATGGTGTCGGGTATTAGAGTTAATTACTTATAAGTCAGGATTAAGATACAGTCCGAACCGCGGCGAAAGCCTCGGCTGGAAAACGCTTCGCTTATTGAAACGTTTTTAAACACATTAGTGGAATGGATGTGGACACAAGGGCTTACTTCACTGCAGCGACTATGATTATAGCTGTTCCAACTGGGATAAAGGTGTTTAGTTGATTAGCCACCATTTATGGTGGGGCTATTAGGCTAGATACACCTATGCTTTGGGCCATAGGGTTTGTCTTTCTTTTTACAATAGGGGGTTTAACCGGGGTCATTTTAGCTAATAGTTCGTTAGATGTTGTTTTACATGACACCTATTATGTTGTAGCCCATTTTCATTATGTTCTATCAATGGGGGCTGTTTTTGCTATATTTGGTGGATTCTATTATTGGTTTGGGAAAATAACTGGCTATTGTTACAATGAGCTTTATGGTAAAATCCACTTCTGGTTGATGTTTATTGGGGTTAATTTGACATTTTTCCCTCAACATTTCTTAGGCCTGGCGGGGTTTCCAAGGCGATACTCTGACTTTGTCGATGGTTTCGCGGGCTGGAATCTTGTTAGTTCCTTAGGGTCGACCATTTCAATTGTGGGTGTACTATGGTTTGTATATATAGTATATGATGCCTATGTTCGAGAGATAAAATTTATTAATTGGGTAGAGAACACTGGGTCTAGTTGGGCCTCTTTAGAATGGGTTCAACCGTCCCCTCCTTTATCTCATACTTATAATGAATTACCTTTTGTTTATGGGCCTTATCGATCTTAACAAATTAAAAGATTAAAAAAATTTTGGAATAAAAATCTTTTAGAAATCAACCTCCTAGCCTCGCCCCAGAAGTTTGGGCGAGGCCCAGCTGGGCCCTAAAAGAGTTACGATTCTCCAGCGGTATTAGGGTTACTTAAGAATCAATTTATTATTCGGGCGTTTCGCCGACAGATCGTAAGATCGAGCCAATTTAATAATGTACTATAGATATATGATAGTAGCTATTTTATTATTATTGTTGGGGGTGTTAGGAATTGTGCTGAATAGAGGACATCTTATAATTATGTTAATGTCAATAGAATTAATTTTGTTGGCCGCCTCTTTTCTATTTTTAATAAATTCTATTGTTACAGATGCTCTAATCGAACAAGTTTTTACAATTATGTTATTAACGGTCGCCGCGGCGGAGTCTTCTATTGGGCTGGCAATTATGGTGGCCTATTATCGAATAAAAGGAACGATCGCTATCAAATCTCTTAATTGACTTAGAGGTTAAGTTGCAAGAAAAAAAGGAATAAAGATGCCTCAATTGGAAACTGCTACTTATTTAACTCAATATAGATGAACCTTAATCGCTTTATTTTTATTATTCTCTTTTTTGGTAATTTCCGTCTTACCCGTTATTAAAACTAATTTTCTAATCAGAAGATCGGTTGGGGTAGGTTGGACAGGGGCCCCTAAAACATCTGACTTAAACAAGGGGCCAGCTTCGTTATGGAGTCAGGATAAAATTTAACATATTAACCCCCTTTAGGGGGCTATAATTAAGATGGGTGCTGCTTATTTTGATCAATTTAAAGTAGTGGATTTGATCGCCGTCACTAACTCGTCAATGATGATGATGTTGGCTGTGGCTGTAGCTTTGATATTGTTAAAGGGAGACCGATTAATCCCTAACCGATGGCAAGCAACCATGGAGTTGATTTATGATCACTTCCACGGGTTAGTAAAAGATAATTCGGGGACCCAGTACTTCCCCTTTGTTTTTTCCCTCTTTATTTTTATAGTATTCTTAAATCTTTTAGGCTTATTTCCCTATGTCTTTACCGTAACAGTTCATGTAGTCGTTACGTTAGGTTTATCATTTTCAATTGTAATTGGTGTAACTTTAGCTGGGCTTTGAAAGTTTAAGTGGAACTTTTTAAGCATTCTAATGCCAGCCGGGGCTCCTTTAGGCTTGGCCCCCCTTTTGGTAATAATTGAAACAGTAAGCTATATATCTAGGGCTATCTCTTTGGGGGTCCGTCTCGCCGCAAACTTATCAGCTGGCCATTTATTATTTGCCATTTTAGCTGGGTTTGGTTTTAATATGTTAACTACGGCGGGGGTTTTAAATATTTTTCCTGTTTTAATTATGGTTTTTATAAGCTTACTAGAGGCCGCGGTGGCGGTTATTCAAGCCTATGTATTTTCTTTATTAACTACTATTTATTTGGCCGATACCATTGTTTTACACTAAGTTTTTCTCAGGCGTAGTA